TTTATTTCATACCCCCCTTTTTCTTTACGTACTATTTTGCTTACTATACCCGACACTGTAGCATTATAGACTGTATTGTTACTCTTGCTCCCATCGGGATAAATCTGACCCCTTCCCCTATTACCGCCCACGTATATAGGATATTTTAAGAAGTAAACGTCTTTCTTAGTAACGGGGTCCGGAGACAAAATAGGAAAGGTGATTTCACTATATTTTTGACCAGGAACAGGACCTATTACAAGAATATTTTTTTTAGTAGGACGATAACTCTGAAAAGAAAGATTGCCCATCTTTTCTTTCATTTCCGGAGAAATACGATCGGAGGGGGCTAATTCGAATCCTTCAGGTAAAATAAGAACAGCCCCCACATTCAAAGATCCCCGTTTCCCATTAGAAAGAACCTGTTTCAGTTGGATATCATAGGGAATTCTAACAACTGCTTCAAATACAGTATCCGGAAGTACCGCTTGTGGAACCTCAATATCCACGGGCTTATTGGCTAAATGACAATTGGCGCATACAATACGCCCAGTAGCTTCTCGTGGATTCTCATAACCCTGTTGTGCAAAAATGGGATATGCGTGTGAAATAGATGTCCAAGTTATTACATATATAAATATAATGACCGATACGAAAATGGATCGAGTCATCTGTTCCTTTATCCAAGAAAAGATATTTCTATTTTGCATGGTCCAATCATTGATCCCGAAAATTTCTACAATAAATTGGGTAGGTTGCTAGTAGAGTTCCCTATCCACGATTCTGCTATTTTACTGGGATCCAGGAGTCATTTCCCGGATCGGTAGAAACTTAAAAAATAAGTAACATTTTGAATGGTTTGTTTATGTACGAAGTCAAAAAAACATTATGATTAGATTTATATCAGTAGATCATTTTTAGTCATTCATTGAATGATAAATGACTACAAGTGACGGAGATACACGATTTAAATAACGGAAGATCCAATATTTTAAAATTGTATCTAGAATGACTGGAAAGGTGGAAACAAGACCAGATATAATTTGATTATTATGATAAAATCCAAAATCCTTGTAGACAGAACCAATCATTAGTTCCCAACCATGAGGCGAGTGGAATCCAATACATAAATCCGTTAATAAAAGAATAGAAAAAGCTTTTATTGTGTCGCTTAAGTTATAGATAAATTTCCGAACCCAAGAATTAATAATACCAAGTTCTTCATTACCCAGAATAGAATAACCACTTAGAATAGCGAAGCTTATTATATTTGTCGAAAAATGTAAAATGGTATGGATATGATCCTCATTGTACATTTTGACCAATTGGATCGTTTCTTTGTGTATTCCTATATGAAGCTTTTGTATATGTGTATCGGGGTACTCCTTTATCATTTCGTCCAAAAGGAAGAGTTCTTCTAATTCTATGAATTTTTCCAGAACGTTCTTTTCTTGAATATCATTCAAAAAAACTTCGGATTGCCCAGCATTCCACCAATTAGTAACCAAAGATTCCATACTTTTATTAAATGAGAAAGAAATCCACCAGGGCAAAAAAACTATAGATGTAAGATATAGAAGGGGGTTGAATGCTTTCTTTTTTGGCATTTTGAATCTGTGAATTGTTAATGAAACCACCTCATTCCTCGATTCTATCCAATCTGATATTTCCATGAAACATGAGTTCTATAACAAACAGGGTATTGAATCCACAGACCCCCTTTATTTAATTTAATTTAAATTAAATTAATTTTAATTAAAGGGCTAATCCTTAGATCTGGAAACAATATTTTTTTTATTATGTCTTCATTCGAAGCAATTGTATCCTTTCGCTGAATGCCCTAACGAGCCACTTCAAGTCAAGAAATGCATATTTTTCGAATTTCGAGACAAAACAAAAACAGAATTGAATTACAAGATATGATCCATCTATATCTAACATATCAATTAAAAAATATTGGACCCCAAAAATATGAAGTATATATATAGTCTTAGTTTTTCGGATATATATGATGAATCCATACTTAGTATACTTGTTACGAGTATGAAAAAATGGAGTTGATTTCCATATACAATCCATCAAAAACTTTTGGTGGAAAAAGCGCTTTGTTTTCTGTTTTCTGGTTGTTTCACACGCGTCTGCTTTTGCTCGAATGAGCGACCTGAAAAAACAAAACAGAACTCAATGCTGCGAAAGCATTCATTCTTCAATTCATTTCAAAATACTTCAATTGGTACGCGCAAAAAATAGGCCAATTCCGCAGCCTTTTGTTCAATTTCTCGTGGAGTCAAATTCTCATCAGTACGAGTCAAAGGAATGGCACCCTGGCCTCTGATTTCCATATAAAGTACACGCCGGGAATAAATACCTTCTTTAACCTCTATTCTAATCGACTGAATATCTCTCATAAGGAATCGAAGAAAGATTCGACGATTTCTTCCAGGGAATCCCCAACGAAAAATACACACTATTCCTTTTTTTCTATCGAATCTATCATAACCACTACCCACATTCCACGAAATTGTGCACCACAAATAGGAGCTAATGAACATACCCGCGATCCCATAGAAAGACATCACGATCCCTTGTGGGAAAAAAAGTATTTGCTGAGAAGGAAATAAGGATATCAGATTCCTACCAAGGTAACTAGAAGTTCCAACCAATAAGAATCCCAGTGAACCTAAAAAAAGGATACAGGCCCAACATAAATTACTTGTTTTTCGAGACCCCATTATAAGTTCTATCCATATATGTTCTGATCGCCAGTTCATACTAGATCCAGTTGTTTAATTTTATTGAAATTAAAATTTAGAGAATAACCAAAATTTGACTTTCTTTTTTTGTTCCTGAAGCAACTCTTATCAACTAGCACTCTTATTATGATGTGAACCATTAGGAGTAATTAATCGAATCGCTTAGATATAAAAAAGGATCCCCCTCATATAATCCCACTATAGATATCTACAGAGATATTTTGACTTTCCATTTCATACATCTGCGGACCCCCTTTTGAATATATAATCTATTTATCCCCATATATCATCCCATGATGTTTCCACGCGCATAATAGCTCTTTCATTTGTGTTCGGAAGAATCCACATGTTGTATCCTATGTCCACTAAATAGATAGATAAATTTAAATAGATATAGATATCTGTATTATGACCCAAGTCCGAGTCTTGAAAAAAAAAAAATGAACGAGATTGGGTCCCGTCGAATCTAGAGAATCTTGTTTTTTTGAACATGAAGAGATAGGGAAGCCATTGCAATTGCTGGAAATACTAGACCCACTAAAGGCACAAAAACAGAGGGGAAGTTTAAAGTTGTCATAGAATGGATACCTCGATTTAATATTTTGTACCTGTTATAAAGATATCTTATGATAAGTATATCTATTATCAGTATATAATAATAGGTACAAGAAACGTAGAACTAAATAAGTGTACCTATTCACTTTTATATAATATATATTTATTATTATTGTTCTCTTATACTTATCTTCTAATAAATACCAAAAAAGGTTCTTACTTGGAGAATAATTATATCTATAATAAATACGTAATGTAATAAAATAACATGAATTTTTCCTAATTTAGGAGAAAAATTAACTCTTTTATCCTATTGATAGAGCCTTCCCGATTACTAATCATGTATTATATAGGTAGAAATAAAATGGATCTGTAGCAAATAAGAAAAGTGATTATCAACAACTTATGATCCGTTATACAATTGTATTTTCTAACCTCAAGTAAAACTCCGTGCTTATTATTTTTTATTTTCACTTTGATTACCATAAACTAAATAAAATGGAAACTAAATACTTGTAAACTTCAAATAAAATAAACTTCAAATAAAAAAAACAGAATTAAATGATCTACTTGATTCAATTTTGATTCAAAGGACAGAAACCGTGAAGCTGAAATAACTCACTCAGAACACCCTTTAAAGGATTACGTGGTACGATTGGGTCGAATAAGCCCTTATGGAATAAATACTCAGCTTCTTGTGACCCATCAGGTACTGTCTTATTCAATGTTTGTTCAATTACTCTTTTACCTGCAAATGCAATGTAAGCATTAGGTTCGGCAATAATGATATCTCCTAACATACCAAAACTGGCAGTCACCCCACCGGTTGTAGGAGATGTAAGGATTGATACGTAGAATAACTTTTTATTTGATTGATAATCATATAAAGCTGAAGATATTTTAGCCATTTGCATCAAGCTCAAACTTCCTTCTTGCATGCGGGCTCCCCCCGAAGCACACACTATAATAAGGGGTAGAGATCTATTAGTAGCATATTCGATCAAACGGGTGATTTTCTCGCCTACTACGGATCCCATACTGCCCCCCATAAACTGAAAATCCATAATCCCAATTGCGATGGAAATACCGTTTAATTGACCTATGCCTGTTTGAACAGCCTCAGTTAACCCTGTCTTTTTTTGATAAAAATCAATACGATCTTTATAAGGCTCCTGCTCCGAATGAAATTCAATGGGGTCCACCGAAACCATGTCCTCATCCATAGCATCCCAAGTGCCTGGATCAATCAAAAGTTCGATTCTTTCTGAACTACTCATTTTCAAATGATATCCACATTGTTCACAAATATTCCGTTTTAACCTAAAAAATTTCTTATAATTTAATCCATAACAATTTTCGCATTGAACCCACAAATTCCTGTATTTTTTACTTATATCGAGATCACTTCCACTTGCGCTAGTTTGTATACTGATGAAACTATCACTGTCAATACTATTTACGCTTTCACTACAAATGTAACTATAAATGTAATTCTTACTGTAATTGTCACTACCGCTTGAAATGTAACTAGCAATATGGATTTCAGAACGAAGATAACTCTCAATGCAACTAGTAATGTGATTATTCCACCTATATTGAGTATCATACATGTAACGATTGTAGTAGTGATTGTCACTCTTAGGTCCATCATTCGGATAACTATAATTTAGGCAACTAGAAAAAAAACCGCCCAATTCACTCAAAAAAGAACGA